TCTTGTGAGAGGTAATTAGAAGAATTAATCGAATGGACTGTTGCCTATGCCTAGATCTCGAACAAATGCAAATTTTATTGATCAAACCTTTTCAATTGTAGCAAATATTTTATTACGAATAATTCCGACAACTTCAGGAGAAAAAGAGGCATTTACCTATTACAGAGATGGTGCGATTTGATGTTTGTTCTTTTTTTTTTTCTATTGATTCATTTCTATCAGTCTTACGAAAAAGACACACGATTCTAGTCGGTAAATTTTTTTTTTCAAAAATAAAAATATATATTTTTATTATATAAATTATATTATAAATTATATTTATATATTTATATAAAAATTATAATTATATATATAATATAAATATAACATATACGCTTGTTGAGGGTGAAACTTGGAAATAGAACAATTCCCTCTGTCGCGTATCCTCGATTAATGCAACCTCGTATGCTATGTTTCAAGTGTGGATTCTAGTATTTAGCGAAAGGTTACACCTAGGGTAGGGGTTCTTTCTGTTAGTTAATAGGACTCTACTAGTACTAGTACTACTAATAGGATAGGTAGCATAGGGGAAGACGCACTACATTTAGGAATCAACAACACGAAAGCTTTGTTAGAAATTACCCCTTGCTTATTATGTGCTCGGGAATAAAACAATGGTTGGGATAACAAACACCCATCTCGTTTGTACTTTGGATATCCGTATAACCGTCGAAGGGTGTTGAAGTGACTAATTCCTTTAAATTAGAAAGCGTTGAAAACAAAGAAATTGTTGGAGGTATCCTTTCATTTCTATCTAGTCTATATAATCCCAATAGGCTTATTGTTAAGAAAAGATCTCTTGCAGGAAGGTTGGCTAGAGATTTCTTGTAAAAACACTAGCCCCGGTTAGTTCATAATGAGAATATTTTAATCTTTTTTGGATTACATCTATTATTTTATTCTCCTTATGCACATAGGGTGGAGCTGTATGAGATGCAAATCTCACGTACGGTTCTGAAACGGAGGGGTTTAAAACGGAACTACGACCGTAACGGATGTCGGCTCAATCCGAAGGAAATTATGCGGAAGCTTTACAGAATTATTATGAAGCTATGCGACTAGAAATCGATCCCTATGATCGAAGTTATATACTCTATAATATAGGCCTTATTCACACAAGCAATGGAGAACATACGAAAGCTTTGGAATATTATTTTCGAGCACTGGAACGAAACCCATTCTTACCACAAGCTTTTAACAATATGGCCGTGATCTGTCATTACGTGCGGCTATCTCTACTATAGAAACAAAAAAATAAAGAACAACTCTACCAGTAACGACTGTAAAAAGCTAGGCTTTCTACATATACATCGTCTAAAAATAACGATTTATCTTAGCGGTAGTAAAAAAAGACACTTCATAGGAGTCGAAATACGCCTAGTTACTTTTTCTATGGATAAAAAGGATCTAATTGATAAAAGAAGCGCCGTAAGGATCAATTCCCTGGGTTTAGGCCCATACAATAAAAACTGCGTACTACTTATCTTTATGTCAGGATCGTAGATATCCTTATCGCATGATGTGAGATAAAGATTAGGAATCTACTTATGTAATAGAGTTGATCCCCTAAGATTTTGGGCAGCGGTGTAGGATCAAATCCCAAGGATGGTAAGTCTTTTTCGTATGACGGAAAGTCTTTTTCAAAAATTCTATATAAATTTTTATATGAAACCGAGATAGTTACTTTTCAGAAAATTCTAATGATAAGGGAACTTTATTCTTCTGACGGTGGGACAAAAGATAAAACTAAAAAAAATGGATTAGGAATCCGGTTTTTAGTTTGAAACTCATGGAATTAACCTCTTTTGGTTAACCCTAATATATTGGATAGATCCATAATAAATCTCATCCATTAGGTATATTAAAATGGCACACCAAAAGACTTGATTGCCGAGCCGTATGAGGTAGGAAACTCTCAAGTACGGTTCTAAGGGAAGGAATTTACCTACCTATTCCGACCGAGGAGAACAGGCCATTCGCCAGGGAGATTCGGAAATAGCGGAAGCTTGGTTTGACCAAGCGGCCGAATACTGGAAGCGTGCTATATCGCTTACTCCCGGTAATTATATTGAAGCACATAATTGGTTGAAGATCACGAGGCGTTTCGGATAAAAAAAGCCGACGGCTTTTAGTTTAGTGAATTGTCTATTTAGTATTTAAATTGTTTAGCTATGTATGTTATTATATTTTTGTTAAAATGAATTGTTTGTTTGTCCTATCAGTATCAGTCAAATAAAAAACGGATCATTCCTTTGGGAAGACCCAATTCAATTAATCAATTAAAGAATTTCATTATACCCCTTCTAAGTGCGTTATTTCTTCTGATATTTCGTAGTCACAAAAAAGATACAAAGAGTATAAAATATACCCCTTCTTCATTTTTATTAATTTAATTAATTTAATTAATAATATTTAAAAAATAAAAACGAATTAAAGAAACATCTAGATACCGGGATATATCTTAGTAATGCCTTCTGGCGCAATTTGGTTTGTGATTTGAAATAGAATGATTAATATTATCTATGTAAAATATGTAAAAAGAAAAGGTGAAAGAGATAAATCAAAAAACTTCTAATTAAGATATGATATGACTATACGATCGGTTACACAAAGTAAACAGCCATTTTTGCATCAATCCAAAATAGAAAAAAAGTTTTATAAGATTCTAACGGTCCGTTGGGCGCCTACTAGCTATGTCATAATAGATACGAACACTTGCCACGAATCGACTGCCCGATCAGAATTGCTCTAGTAAATAACTAAAGAAAATAGATAGATGGGAGATAGAAAAATCGAAGAGAAATAAAGTAATTAATATGTAATATAATTAATTATAGAACTCTCTTTTACTAAATTATTTGACTGTTGGCGGGTTTCTTTGTATGTGTTGTCCGGAAAGAGGAGGACTCAATGATTATTCGTTCGCCGGAACCAGAAGTAAAAATTTTGGTAGATAGGGATCGCGTAAAAACTTCGTTTGAGGAGTGGGCTAAACCGGGTCATTTCTCAAAAACAATAGCGAAAGGACCTGATACTACCACTTGGATCTGGAATCTACACGCTGATGCTCACGATTTTGATAGCCATACCAGTGATTTGGAGGAAATTTCTCGAAAAGTATTTAGTGCCCATTTCGGCCAACTCTCCATCATTTTTCTTTGGCTGAGCGGCATGTATTTCCACGGTGCTCGGTTTTCCAATTATGAAGCATGGCTAAGTGATCCAACTCACATTGGTCCTAGTGCACAGGTGGTTTGGCCGGTTGTGGGCCAAGAAATATTGAATGGTGATGTGGGTGGAGGTTTTAGAGGAATACAAATAACGTCTGGTTTTTTTCAATTGTGGAGAGCATCTGGAATAACCAGTGAATTACAACTCTATTGTACTGCAATTGGTGCATTGATCTTTGCAGCGTTAATGCTTTTTGCTGGTTGGTTTCATTATCATAAAGCAGCTCCAAAATTGGCTTGGTTTCAAGATGTAGAATCTATGTTGAATCACCATTTATCGGGGCTACTAGGACTTGGGTCTCTCTCTTGGGCGGGACATCAAGTACACGTTTCTTTACCGATTAACCAATTTCTAAACGCTGGAGTAGATCCTAAAGAGATACCCCTTCCTCACGAATTTATTTTGAATCGGGATCTTTTGGCTCAACTTTATCCAAGTTTTGCCGAGGGGGCAACTCCATTTTTTACCTTGAATTGGTCAAAATATGCGGACTTTCTTACTTTTCGGGGAGGATTAGATCCAGTAACTGGGGGTCTATGGCTGACCGATATTGCACACCATCATTTAGCTATTGCAATTCTTTTCCTGATAGCGGGTCATATGTATCGGACCAACTGGGGTATTGGTCATAGCTTGAAAGATATTTTAGAAGCTCATAAAGGTCCGTTTACAGGACAAGGCCATAAAGGCCTATATGAGATCCTAACAACATCATGGCATGCTCAATTATCTCTTAACCTAGCGATGTTAGGCTCTTTGACGATTGTTGTAGCTCACCATATGTATTCTATGCCTCCTTATCCATATCTAGCTACCGACTATGGTACACAACTGTCCTTGTTTACACATCACATGTGGATTGGTGGATTTCTCGTCGTTGGTGCTGCTGCGCATGCAGCCATTTTTATGGTAAGAGATTATGATCCAACTACTCGTTACAACGATCTATTAGATCGTGTTCTTAGACATCGTGATGCAATCATATCACATCTGAACTGGGCATGTATATTTCTAGGATTTCACAGTTTTGGTTTATATATTCATAATGATACCATGAGCGCTTTAGGGCGACCTCAAGATATGTTTTCAGATACTGCTATCCAATTACAACCCGTTTTTGCTCAATGGATACAAAATACCCACGCTTTAGCACCTGGTGCAACAGCTCCTGGTGCAACAGCAAGCACCAGTTTAACGTGGGGAGGCGGTGATTTAGTAGCAGTGGGTGGCAAAGTGGCTTTATTACCTATTCCATTAGGAACCGCAGATTTTTTGGTCCATCACATTCATGCATTTACGATTCATGTGACGGTATTGATACTCCTGAAAGGTGTTCTATTTGCCCGTAGCTCACGGTTGATACCGGATAAAGCAAATCTTGGTTTTCGTTTTCCTTGTGATGGACCTGGGAGAGGGGGTACATGCCAAGTATCGGCTTGGGATCATGTCTTCTTAGGACTATTCTGGATGTACAATGCAATTTCGGTAGTAATATTCCATTTCAGTTGGAAAATGCAGTCAGATGTTTGGGGCAGTATAAGTGATCAAGGGGTAGTAACTCATATCACGGGAGGAAACTTTGCGCAAAGTTCTATTACTATTAATGGATGGCTCCGGGATTTCTTATGGGCTCAGGCATCCCAAGTAATTCAGTCTTATGGTTCATCATTATCTGCATATGGCCTTTTTTTCCTCGGTGCTCATTTTGTATGGGCTTTTAGTTTAATGTT